AAAAAGAAACTTTGGGATTGCTGAATCACAGACAAAAAAAATAAAAAATAAACATATAAAGCAACGGAGCCATCATAGTATTTTTGAACTCCTCCGAAAGGAAGGATGGCAATTTGATTATTTACCCATCTGAGTCTGATAGATTCTATTTTCTCTTTCTTCAATAGAAAGGAGGGGGGTAAATTTTCTTGTAGAGCCGTATGCACAAAAGATGCCTGTACGGTTGTTCAATTCTATCTTTTTTCTATTCTTTATCTTTCTTTTCTCTTTGCTTTATCATGCGAGATAGGGGAAGCTTTTATTTTGTTATATCATCAGGGTAATGATACATGAACCTTATAGTGCTTTTTATATGGCACAAGTAGGCGAATTTGTCATGGAAGCGGTAGAACTGATGAAACTGCGTGAAACCCTCACAAGGGTTTATGCAGAAAGAACGGGCAAACCCTTCTGGGTTGTACACGAAGATATGGAAAGAGATATTTTTATGTCAGCAACAGAAGCCCAAGCTTATGGAATTGTTGATTTTGTAGCGGTTCAAGGAAAATAACATGGATTTCGCGCAAATCTGTGATTTGAGATTTTATCTTCGAATTGAATATTCTATTAAATAGAAGTAATTCACCATCATTCGGTTAGGATCAATCTAAACCAACCCATCATATTATGTATACGATTCAACATGCCAACTATTAAACAACTTATTAGAAATACAAGACAGCCAATCAGAAATGTCACGAAATCCCCCGCTCTTCGGGGGTGCCCTCAGCGTCGAGGAACATGTACTAGGGTGTATGTGCGACTCGTTTAGATCATGAGCTGGCACAAAAGCAAGAAAACTACTTTTACAGTATCAATGATCAGTACCGGTGAATGGGATAGGATGGAAAAAGGAACTCCATCCATTATTAAAAAAAAAAACTCTACCATATCCCTCTATTGTGTATGAAGTTTATGGTTTCCGTTGGTGTAAATCCAATCACCTGAATTTAAGATGATAAGAAATTCTCCATTGGTAACAAATGGTTATCCATTAAGCGGAGGAAATCTTATTTAAACGGACTAAGAGGGTCAGCTACCCAGCAAACTTTCATAATTAAATACCGTTACTGTATAGGTAGATCTGATTGTGAAAGACCTATTACTGGATAATTCATGGGTAGAGCCAAAGCGTGTGAACTATACAAGTTCCCAATAACATCAATTAGTTGATTAAATAGTAAATTAAAGTATAAAGTAAAGGCTCCGGTGTATAGAGAAGACCTCACCGTTTAAGAAGTAACCATAGAAACGAAGGAACCCACTATTTCTTTTTTTATTTCTTTTATTTACTATATTTTTGATACCTAGGAAAATACAATTTCTTAGTTCTGTCTTATTTCGCAGTGAAATACCTAAAAAAAAAATCGTGGTCGGGAAGGTTAGAGTAGCCAAAGCCATTGGAATTTTGATTTTATACATTGGAAAAATTCGTTTTGTTATTAATAGACTAGGAAGGGGGAAAAGAATAACTGAAAGAAAGGCAATCAATTAGTTATTCGTCAAAGTTTCATTTATTCAATGACCAGAATTAAACGGGGATATATAGCTCGGAGACGTAGAACAAAAATTCGTTTATTTGCATCAAGCTTTCGAGGGGCTCATTCAAGGCTTACTAGAACTATTACTCAACAGAAAATAAGAGCTTTAGTTTCGGCTCATCGGGATAGGGATAGGAAAAAGAGAGATTTTCGTCGTTTGTGGATCACTAGGATAAACGCAGTAATTCGCGAAAGGGGAGTATCCTATAGTTATAGTAGATTAATACACGATCTGTACAAGAGACAGTTGCTTCTTAACCGTAAAATACTTGCACAAATAGCTATATCAAATAGGAATTGTCTTTATATGATTTCGAACGAAATCATAAAGGAAGTAGATTGGAAAGAATCCACCAGAATAATTTAAATGGAGTTACCCGGAGAATGAACTCCGGGAAGGTAGAGTAGAAATTAGTATGAGAAAATATACTAAAGTAGTCAAAATGAATGAACACGTTCAATTCAATAAAAACAGATTTCTTTTTTTCCGATTCATTTTTTCTTACGACACGATACTCAAATCTAGATTCACTCAAATCTAGATTCTTGTAATTATGATTCAAGTGAAGAAAAAGTAAGCCTATTTATTTCGGGCTTTAAAACCAGTAGTTCTAGCGGTCGACTCGGTTCTTTCAAATTGTTTCTCATTATTGAGAAAAGGTAACAAAGATAAAATACGAGCTTGTTTTATAGCAAGAGTAATTAATCGTTGTTGTTTCAAGGTCAATCTATTCACACGTCTTGATAATATTTTTCCTTGTTCACTAATAAATCGACTAATTAAACTCATGTTTCTATAATCAATTCGATCCCCCGATTGAATCGGGGGCAAACGCCTACGAAAAGATCGCTTGAATTTAAGAAAAGGTCGCTTGGATTTATCCATGGTTTGTTTGTTTAATTTATTCCTTATCCCTAAA